TTTTATCCATTTTATTTTGGATCTAATTTGGCGGCATGGCCAAGTGGTAAGGCGGGGGACTGCAAATCCTTTATCCCCAGTTCAAATCCGGGTGTCGCCTGATCAACCAAAGATTTTTGATTTCTTATTCTGCCGATCTAATTCGATGAATTATTGCTCCGCAAGAAGTGGAGGCGTGGACGTGTCAATACTTGATTTTTATAAACTATAGCATAGGTTTTAGAAAAGACTGTAACTTTTTTTCTTAAAATCTAAGTCTAGCCCAAATCAAATCGGCAGTAATAGGGATGAAGCAAAAACCTCAATTATTAATTTAATCATTGGTAATGATTGATTCTCACCATTTATTTCAAAAAATTTTGAAATAAATGGTGAGAATCAATTCCAGAATGGAATTAAGAACTAAGATCGGAAATCTCGATATACAAAGATTCCTAAGAGGCACCCCATTTTTACTACTAGAATAAAAGATTATATAAAAGACTAGCATATCAAAATCTCTTAAACAATTTTTAATTTTAAGTAGCGTCTCGTGATTCTGTTGGGTATTAAATTAGATTAGATACAATGATGGGAAAAAAATTTAGGGCTTGTAGAAAGGCACGAAGATACTTTGTATTTAAACTCACGAAAGGCTATGAGTGCTCAGACATAGAATCAGAATAGTTGGTCGACTCTTATAGTATAGAGTAAAGGTAAAAATTGAAAAAAAAAAGAATATATGTATGTAGTAATAGTGGCAGTGGGTTCTACCGATTCTTTCATAGAAAGACAGTAAGCTTAGATCAAATAGAAAATAGAGGTATCTGATATATAGTTGTGTATAGAAAAGGCGCGTGTATCATCTTGTACTTAATACTTCCTGATTCTACCGGAAATCTTAAAATATTGAAACTTGTTGCAAATGTATTCATTGAATTGATTTGGTTCATCAATAGTCTTAAGTCAGAATCCTATTTTGACTCTGTGCCATTGATTCCACTATGATTATTAAATAATAATCGAATAATTCTTTCATAGAAATAAGGGACATAATTCACATGGATATAGTAAGTCTTGCTTGGGCTGCTTTAATGGTCGTCTTTACATTTTCTCTTTCACTTGTAGTATGGGGAAGGAGTGGACTCTAGTGCTGTGGATACTACAAATACTAAATTGAGTAATCGATTGCTCAATCGAACTGTATCAATTCTTTATTAATCCTTTTGCGAAGCCTTGCCTTAAAAAAAAGTATTCAAAATTGTACTGGAATAGAGTAATAAATCATTATCATAATTGTATTTTGCAACTCAAATCTACGCATAATAGAAGATTCTTTCCAACCGAATTTTGACTAAATAGTCTATATTTTTTTTCTAAAAGAAAAAAAATTCTGTTATTTTGACACTATATATTTTCTTTCCACTGTAAGCGAAACGATTTGTGATTGTCCAAAGAGGTCCTACACATAATAAAATTAGATCTTTCTTCTGTTAGGCTATTTACATATCACACATTTCACATTTGTTTTATTTTTAACTTCTAGAAATTATACTTTTTTGACTCATCTCATGTTTTGTTTAAACATGAAAAACGGCCAGGTTTACTCTAACCCCTTTTCCAAATCCGAAAAAGTTATCATATAACTATGCGGATCATCCATTAATTGTTCAATCAATGACTTCTTGAGATGAAAAAAAAGAAATAGAATTAACGTTTTATCTTATCTATATATAATCTACTATATACATATTGTAATTTTATCTATATGAAGCCTATATTAATATTAGTATACAATACTAGCTAGTGTGGTAGAAAGAACTAGATATTATAGTTCTTTCTACCACACTAGCTTAGATACTTAATAAGCTACTTCTGTTCTGATTCCAGCTCAGCGCAATCATTTCATTTAAAACTTAGAGTTTGAATTCTTTTCTTTCATTTCTTGAATCATTGAATTGAACTGCTAAGAACTGATAATTCAAGTTTCATTCAAATTAATCATTTTGGCTAACTGTTTTTACATAGATGATAAGTAAAAAAGCAGTAGGAATTAGAATGAACAGTGCAGTAGCAATAAGTGCGAGAATATTGACTTCCATAATCTAATCTTTTTTTTTTCGCAATAACGTAACTCGGGATCTAATCCCATAGAGATGATAAATTTGATTCCTGTAAATTCAATGGGATGAATTGTATCTTGATGATACTGAATCAGATCAATATTATGAATAAAAATTTCTGATCTATCAAATCAATTTCTCGTTGAGAATTGAATAGTATAACATAGGGAGATCTTTTATCCATACAAAAAACCATTTTTGATTAGATCATAAATACCTATCATTAGGTTTTCATCCTTTTTCCACTTGTTCTTTTCTATAACCTAGCATCTTATATTCCTTATACAATTCTTCTACTTATACATATACATAGGATTTTGTATATAGAATTATAAGGTATTATATAGTATAACCGGTATTCTCTAGGGCATACAGAGAGACGAACAGTATAAGTATAAGTGAGATGTAAAAAAGGTAAGGTTAAGTCTAAAAAATCGACTATTCAAGCTTTACCTTTACTAAGAATAAGAAAAGAAAGGAGCCCTACTTGGTTTTGTTGGTCTTTTATTTTATCTTATTTTATAAGTATACTCTTTGTTTTGTTGGATTGGAGTTGGAACGTATACATCAAAAATTCAATATAAAATTGGAATGAGAATGAAATAAATTGTTTCAAATCAGTAGTCATAATTTAGGCTAAAAAAAATTTAGATTTAGAAAAGATGTGCTTTAACCTAAAAAGTACTTTGCCGGAGAATTAAATTCTATGAAGATTAAGTTCATTGTATATCATATAATAAACAAAGCTATTTTGTGTCTGTACCCCCCCAAAAATATGAGCACTCTATTCCATTTCATTGATCAAGAGCAGAATGATTGAAAAAAAAAGAGTATTGGTATCTCTTCTCTTAAACTTTAAATACTGAATATAGCAATAGTACCAATTGTACTAAATCTACATATATTTTTCCTTATCAATTAGTACTGGGGAAGAAAAGGAACTTCCCATATTTATCTGATGAGACATGCGAAACAAAAGAAATAATCTCCACGGTGCGAATTTGTTTGATTCCATTTTGCTCTTCGTCTTCCCTTTCGCAAAAATAGAGAAATGAATTTCTCAATTCATGAGATCCTAGTTCGGGACTGACGGGGCTCGAACCCGCAGCTTCCGCCTTGACAGGGCGGTGCTCTGACCAATTGAACTACAATCCCGGCGAGGTGTATAGCATACATATACTTAGGATTTTATAAGAATATTCTACTCGTCATGTTGGAACGTAACAGATATGCGAATGCTATATTGATATTATATCCACATAAACACGGGCTTTAGTGAGAGTGAGACGGATTATTAGGAACTAGTGATTTTTTATTTTATTGTTAAATAAAAATAATCAATCTTTCAATGAGATGAAAAAAAAAAGATAGAGAAAAATTTTGCTTTATTTCTCTACGAAGCAGGCATTACCCTTTCTTTTCTATAGGATAAATTAATTATATCTTACTCATGGGGCGGTGAATTCTTGGGCCGAGCTGGATTTGAACCAGCGTAGACAGTCGTCAACGAATTTACAGTCCGTCCCCATTAACCGCTCGGGCATCGACCCAGAAAGAATTCTTTATATGCTTATTGATAATCCATGATCAACTTCCTTTCGTAGTACCCTACCCCCAGGGGAAGTCGAATCCCCGCTGCCTCCTTGAAAGAGAGATGTCCTGAACCGCTAGACGATGGGGGCATATTCGCCCGACCGTCATCATACTATAATGATAGTATGAATAGGTTTTTGGAATTGTCAATATAATCTAATGATATGGCTAGATTCGAACAGTCTTTTTATATTCTGATTCTATAGGATTTGAATTTGAATTGAACGTTTTTTTTTCTTCAATTTTAACTCATTGCTTCGTTTCTTGTTCAGATAAAATATGCCTATCACTATCTCACATTAAGTCAGAAAATTCAAAAACGAGAAAAATTTTACCCCTTTTCTAGGTAAATAGAATTTATTTTTCCATTATTTCCATTATGAGTCTACTGCATATATGTATATATGCAGTAGACTCATAATGGAAAATGGCTAAGTCATGAATTGAGCAGGCCCTTTTAACTCAGTGGTAGAGTAACGCCATGGTAAGGCGTAAGTCATCGGTTCAAATCCGATAAAGGGCTTTTTTCATGAAACTCAAGTCTTTGTCTTCGTTTTTCATCGAAGAATACAGATATTTTTGATAATAAAAAAAAGGCAAACACTATTGTATTATTTATAATATAATGAGTTCTTATTATTTTATTTTGAGTTCTAATTAATAATTAAAAAGTTGAACATTTAATTATTATTATATTGACTAATTGAACTTAGTGGGTGGGGGCTTCTAGCCTGTAGTGACATAATAGTCCTCTTTATATCTTATTATTATTTATTTAAATATTCCAGGAAACATAACATAAATATTCTAGATATCCAACCCCTATTTATTAATCACAAACCAAAATATTCCTACTTCCCTATTGTTCCCACCAAACCTACCATAAAAATGGTAACTAAAAAAAAAGTAAGTGGACCTGACCCATTGAATCATGACTATATTGGCTATTCTGATATTTAAATTCGATCTATATTAAATTGTAGAAAACGGGTTTTTTATTTCCTTTTTTAGTTTCTTAGATCACAAAAGACAAGAATTTGTGATCACAAAAGACAAGAATTTGTCGATATTTATGATTTGATTTTCTTGTTAATGGACGCTCTATAGGAATAAATCGCTATTCTTTTCCGATACATATAATATATATATATAAAATATATTGAAAAATCCATTTTTCAATATCTTTCCTTGATTTCAAAATCTGATTCCCATATTGTTTTGTTGTTTTGTTTCAGCAATGCAAATAGAGAACGAACGCGAGAAAAGGGCCTTCAGTTCCAGTTTATCATTATTTCATTTAATATT